GTCTCTGTTTGTGGTGACATAAGTCCCTCCCTACAACTCATGAATTAAGAATTCGCACAACGACAAGGTCTACTCGACGTGAATTAGCCGTGAATGAAATCAAACCTTTCACAGGAATCTTTCACAAAGACTATAATCAACTAATCAGAATGGTTCATTATTAGACCTAGACCATTGTATTTGATTCGCCAAATACATCATTATTGTATACTCGTTCCTATGTATGGCGCAACCCAATCCCAGTTTTTCCACTTTGTAATCCCTTCAATCGAAATATCTAACTAATAAGAAATTCACTCTTGACAGTGATCTATGTTGTAGATGTAAATCCTAGAGGGGAATGGGGTTGGTTGAACTTGAAAATTCACGCATTGAATGAGTAAACAATGGAATGGAATTGGATTCGGTTGGATGCGACTGAAGTACTAACTACTAACTCCTAGTTCGTTTTCAATTCCCCGATCCATTTGGTCTCGCTCGGGGAATTTTATTTTTTTTTGTTTGTCAAAAATTTGACCTCTTTCACTTGTTTATGATTATGAGAATCAATCCTACTCCTTCCGGTCCTCGGGTTTCTACACTTGAAGAAAAACAACCGGGGCGTATTGCTCAAATCATTGGTCCGGTATTGGATGTATCCTTTCCCCCAGGCAAGATGCCTAATATTTACACCGCTTTGGTAGTGAAGGGTCAAGATATTGCCGGCCAGCAAATTAATGTGACTTGTGAGGTACAGCAATTATTAGGAAATAATCGAGTGAGAGCTGTAGCTATGAGTGCTACAGATGGTCTGATGAGAGGAATGGATGTGATTGACACGGGAGCTCCTCTAAGTGTTCCAGTCGGTGGATCGACTCTCGGACGAATTTTCAACGTTCTTGGAGAACCTGTTGATAATTTAGGTCCTGTAGATACTCGAAAAACATCTCCTATTCATAGATCCGCGCCTGCTTTTATAGAATTAGATACTAAATTATCTATTTTTGAAACCGGGATTAAAGTCGTGGATCTTTTAGCGCCTTATCGTCGTGGGGGAAAAATAGGACTATTTGGTGGAGCTGGAGTGGGTAAAACAGTACTCATCATGGAATTGATCAACAACATTGCCAAAGCTCACGGGGGTGTATCCGTATTTGGCGGAGTAGGCGAACGTACTCGTGAAGGGAATGACCTTTACATGGAAATGAAAGAGTCTGGAGTGATTAATGAACAAAATATTGCAGAATCAAAAGTCGCTCTAGTCTATGGGCAGATGAATGAACCGCCGGGAGCTCGTATGAGGGTTGGTTTGACTGCCCTAACCATGGCGGAATATTTCCGGGATGTTAATAAACAAAACGTCCTTCTATTTATCGACAATATTTTCCGTTTTGTACAAGCAGGATCTGAAGTATCCGCCTTATTGGGCAGAATGCCTTCTGCTGTGGGTTATCAACCTACTCTTAGTACAGAAATGGGTTCTTTGCAAGAAAGAATTACTTCTACCAAAAAGGGATCCATAACTTCTATTCAAGCAGTTTATGTCCCTGCAGACGATTTAACCGACCCCGCCCCTGCTACGACATTTGCACATTTAGATGCGACTACCGTACTCTCCAGAGGACTCGCTGCCAAAGGGATCTATCCAGCAGTAGATCCTTTAGATTCCACGTCAACTATGCTACAACCTCGGATTGTTGGTCAGGAACATTACGAAACTGCGAAAAGAGTTAAGCAAACTTCACAACGTTATAAAGAACTTCAGGATATTATAGCTATCCTTGGGTTGGACGAATTGTCGGAAGAGGATCGTTTAACCGTAGCAAGAGCACGAAAAATGGAACGTTTCTTATCACAACCCTTCTTCGTAGCAGAAGTATTTACTGGTTCTCCAGGGAAATATGTTGGTCTAGCAGAAACAATTAGGGGGTTTCAACTGATCCTTTCCGGAGAATTAGATGGTCTTCCTGAGCAGGCCTTTTATTTGGTAGGTACCATCGATGAAGCTACCGCGAAGGCTATGAACTTCGAAGTGGAGAGCTAGAAATGACTTTTCATCTTTGTGTATTGACTCCTAATCAAATTGTTTGGGATGCAGAAGTGAAAGAAATCATTTTATCTACTAATAGTGGCCAAATTGGTGTATTACCAAATCACGCCCCTATTGCCACCGCTCTAGATATAGGTATATTGAGAATACGTCTTAACGACCAATGGGTAAAAATAGCTCTCATGGGTGGTTTCGCTAGAATAGGCAATAATGAGATCACCATTTTAGTAAATGATGCGGAAAAGGATAGTGACATTGATCCACAAGAAGCTCAGCAAACTCTTGAAATAACTGAAGCTAACTTGAGTAGAGCTGAAGGCAAGAGACAAACAATTGAGGCAAATTTAGCTGTCAGACGAGCTCGGACACGAGTGGAGACTCTCCGTGTTATTTCACCTCTCTTTGGGACACCCAAATAATCCCAACCAAGAAGTTCCGTTTATCCGACGGATTTGGATTCTTCCAATTGAATCCCCGACAATGTAGGGGGAATCTGGTCCAACCAAAAAAGAACTAGAATCCGAGGATTTTGGGGAATAAATAAAAAAGATGGTGGGTAGCAAAACTTATTCGATACCAGTGCCTCTGGTATCGAATAAGTTCTACCTACTATTGGATTTGAACCAATGACTCTCGCCGTATGAAAGCAATACTCTAACCACTGGGTTAAGTAGGTCATTTATCATCACAAAGAGAAACAGAAGGGACCCATCATATCGATGGATTGATTATAGACGAAATCTTATTTCTACGCAATACCAATCTTTGGCATGGCAGGAAACAGATCCGAAGCTATCATGTGAGATATTATATTCATCTTGACAAGAAATTCTTTACATACTAAAATAGGTAGCACAAGGGCTATAGCTCAGTTAGGTAGAGCACCTCGTTTACACGCGCGCCAATGTTTTTCAGGGGAGTCCATCATGCAATCAACAGAATTGATCTTATGGAGAAATCTAGGTCTTACTCTATGTATTCGAGGAAACAAGAGAACAATAGCTTGACTTTTGGTTCGGTCCGATTTGCGTGTCAATTTAGGCGACAAATGGATCCCACCGTCGATTTCATATTGATAAGGTAAATACCCAGTCCATTCAATGCTAGGCATAATGAGTCTAAGGACCTCAAACTAATATCTTTTCGTCCTATGAACTTTAAGGTGTATAAAGTTTCATATTTGACTCTTTGAGCGGAACGATAGAGAGTTCATTTCACTTAGGTTAATCTAGGCCGGAGGCAGACCTATGTCAAGGTAACTCTTCTTTGAAACACTTTGGATCGCTTTGGATCAGCATTCAAATAATGAATCAGAGCACGTGGAGCCATCTCGTTATCTTTCTGTCAAGAAAAAGTATGGCAAACTATCTGATATTTATATCAGTTGATGAAAGAGCCCAATGCAATAAAAATGCACGTTGGGTCTTTGAAACAGTTCGAATCATTTCGATAATCAAAAGTTTGATCTGTTTTACCGAGAAAGTCTACGGTTCGAATCCGTATAGCCCTAATTCTTAATGAAAATGAATTTCAATAAAAAAAAAGACTCACAGAGGAGAGGACAGCCCAGCCTCCCTTTGCCTACTTTTTCAGTCTTTTTTTTTGTTCGTTTAATTAACCCGAAGTTCCTCACACAGCCCTTTTTTTAAAATATCATGAACAATCTCGGTGGGTTGAGCACCCCTTTCGAGGAAATATAGAATAGAGGGAACATTTGAATAGGTTTGCTTCTGTTTCGGATCGTAAAAACCCACTTTCCCGAGATCTCGTCCTTCTCTTCGGGATTGAACATCAATTGCAACGATTCGATAGATGGCTCATTGGGATAGATAGAGATGAACAATGCCCCCCCTAGAAACGTATAGGAGGTTTTATCCTCGTACGGCTCGAGAAAGAATGATTTGAATTGTATAGTTTATAGTTCCAAATTGATCTCTAATATTTTCAAATTCATTACTATGCTTCGTTTTTTTATTCCGTCCCGAAAAAGAAAAATCATCCGTACTCATAACTCAAGTTGTCTAATTCTCAAAGAGCTAAAAGGAAAATCCTTAGACGTAGCCATTTCATTTATTGAGCTGTCTCTCACCTATTTTGTTTGTCTCGTTTAGAATCCCTTTTGCAATGGTTGAGACAATAAAAAAATGGTGTTTTCTTGTTCCGGGATCCTTTATCTTTGCTTTGAATCATTAGGTTTAGACATTACTTCGATGATTTTTAATCGTTTCAAAATGGCAGCAACGTACCTTTTGCGATTTCTTTCTAGCGAAGAATCATACGAACGGTGGATTCCCGTGTGCTAGACTTATGATCGAAATCAAAATCGTTTTCTCAATTCCAACAAAATCTCCTTGAAACTTTTGTTGAATTCGGATGTTTTCGATTGATTTCTTTCTATATTGAAGATATACTTACAAAGTTTTTACCACTTATTGATTGACACTAACCCTAGACCCCTTTCCCTGAAAAATGAATAAACACTTTAAGTTCTGCTCGAGCTCCATGAGATACTATTTACAACCTAGCAAAAAAGGGTTGATCTAGTGGAACAGAACAAACTATGTCGAGCCAAGAAACATTTTTATTCCGATAAAAAATGATGGATGTAAGAGTCCACACACGATCATGTCCTTCAAGTCGCACGTTGCTTTCTCCCACATCGTTTTAAACGAAGTTTTACCATAACATACCTCTTGTTTCAAACTCGTATGGAATTGATTCAATATGGAATCATGAATAATCATTGGCTCATATAGGCCCATAGCCCTTGTATACTTTAGACTTTTTGATATGTATTTTATATGTATGTATATAGGTACGCATTTCGATGAGACCACTTTTTAAAAAAAGTGAAGCAGAAGATTCTAAAAACGAGTTTCGAATCGGACTGCTCTGGGACGGAAGGATTCGAACCCTCGAGTACCGGGACCAAAACCCGTTGCCTTACCGCTTGGCCACGCCCCATTTAGGCTTTTATTTCATACTAAGAAACAATAATATTGTTATTGGGTATTCGTCAATTTCCGCTCAAATCTCTATGAAATAGATTCGATTATTGCTAGTATTTAACACGTGTAGTTGTAGAATCCAACAGAATTTATTGATCATTACATATAATTCAATTAAGATAATGTATGAAAGTATTATTCCTTCTACTCTCGTTTGAGCAGGGAAGGCTTTTTGATTGGGTGATTCAAAGAAAAATAAAAATTTTTGGTGTACCTTATTACTTTATTTTTTTCCTTCTATCATATCACTCAATCAAAATACAATTAAAGAAGGAAATGTTTGTTATGCTGAATATCTTTAGTTTGATCTGTATCTGTCTTAATTCTGCCCTTCATTCAATTAGTTTTGTTTTCGCTAAATTGCCCGAGGCTTACGCTTTTTTGAATCCAATCGTCGATGTTATGCCAGTCATACCTGTGCTCTTTTTGCTCTTAGCCCTTGTTTGGCAAGCTGCTGTAAGTTTTCGATGATATTTTTACGACTGTCTTACCAACATTCCTAATTTTGTAGGAGAAAAAAGATTCTAATAATTGATAAGCTACGATAAGTCTTACATTAGGAACCCTCGATTCACACATAGAAATTTTGGGATCGCCTATTCCTCATTTTTACCTTCTACTTCCAGTGACCAAGGACCCTACTAGTATTAATTAGGGTCCCCTACAATTATAATATATAATATATTATAATATATATTGTATATATAGAGAGATGGGGCATGAAAGAGAATTTTGGTGAAAGACTCTTATTACAAATGTATTTCTTGTATTTCTGAAAATGACTTTCTTTTGTAGAAAGCACTTCATTTCTTGGTGTCAAACAAAATAGGATATGCGGTATAAAAATGGATAATCTATTCTCCCTTTTTCCAAAAATGATCTTGGAGATTTTGTAATGCTTACTCTCAAACTCTTCGTTTACACAGTAGTGATATTCTTTGTTTCTCTCTTCATCTTTGGATTCCTATCTAATGATCCAGGACGTAATCCTGGGCGTGAGGAATAAAAAAGGCGGTTTTTTTTCCTTGCTCAATTTCCCAATTTTGTTATGATTTTCACTATTCTAGACATTGAATTATGATAAAATAAGAGAAAATAGTTCGGATTTTATATTTTGAAAGGCAAATATCAAGTCATCAGAGGAGACGGAAAGAGAGGGATTCGAACCCTCGGTACGAATAAGTCGTACAACAGATTAGCAATCCGCCGCTTTCGTCCACTCAGCCATCTCTCCTACTTGAAAAAGGAGAATTACCCTGGTATGATTATGCATTAAATAAAAAAAAAGTCTTTCTTTATTTAATGATTTCATTTAATCTTTCTTTTTAATTCTATACTATAGAGACTCATTAGATCCTAATTTAGATAGAGATTTATTTGATTACTAATTTCATTCGAATTTTATTTCAATACCGAGGATATTTCCCATAGAAAAAAAGGAAAGAAGCTTCCTTTCGTCTGAAATATTTTTTGATCCCCCGGCCTGGCTAGGTACTGATCAGGCCAGGCCATTGCTTTCTTGTTTTATTCCACTGAATCATAGATCCAGTGATTTATTAGATTTGAAAAAACTTGTTATTGAAGTGAAGCAACAATAAATAATCGGAATAGAAAATAACGGGGTATTTCTGCTCCTCTGATAGATGATAGAAGTGTCATTTCTTAGTATTAATTCTTTCTTTTCCCTTTTTCGGTTTGTACAAAAATAAAAAGGTTTGATCATACTTAGCATACTTAATTAATAGAAGAAACTTATTTATACTAAAACTTAGTTATTTCTTCAAGGGACAAACTTTATTTGAACCCCAAAATAAAAAAAACGAAGATTTTCTTCTCTTCTTGTTTACTAGATCCAATTACTTGGCCTGAATTCATAAAATCGAGTAATTGAATCAAATAAAAATAAATAGGGAAAAGCCCGTCTTCAAAAAAAGATAAGACTCACACTCTCCCTCTATTTTTGAGAAAAAAAATATCTTTGCTTGAGATTGAGAGGATGGAAAAGTTGAAAATAGATAATAGACAGCTACAAATTCTTACACAATTTCTTTTTTTATTATTTAAAATGGAAAGAAACCCTGTTTTCCTATCTCATGAAGTCAAGCTCTCCCTGCGAAACGCGTCAACACGCGAATTTCGTGATTCTGTTTTGATCCTATCTTGATTACGCGAGATTCTTTTGTTCGACAAAGGGCCCATTCCTAGACAATAATTACATTGTAGCGGGTATAGTTTAGTGGTAAAAGTGTGATTCGTTCTATTAACAGCTGAAGTAGTTAAGGGGTCTTTCGGTTGATAAATATTCCTAGCAAAAACTTTCTTTCTAAAAAGGAGTGAATCCTTTCCCTCTCAATGACAGATTTGAGGAGGAATATACATTCTCGTGATTTCTATCCAAGGTTCAATTCGAAATTGAAAAGTTGGATTATGGAGTCGCGAAGCATAATTTTTTGTTGGATTAAG